ATCTTTGATTAATTTGGTGCTTACTCTTATGAATCAATGAAAGGCCTATGGTTTGATACATAATAAATTGTCCATCCTTTTTTATAGACAGACGGACTGGTTCGATAATCAATATTCCTTTTTTCATCAATTCTGTAAGAGTGAAATCCTTCTGAATCATCAGAATCTCTAGACTCAGTTCTCCTCTTTGAATAGAGGATATAGAAATATCTCTTGGATTTTTCAGTCTAAGCAGGAGACAATATACTTTGATATTATTGATTATTCTTTGATTTAAAGAATAATCCCATCTCAATTGAAAACGCAAATACCTTCTTAGGAAGAACTCAAGTTCTGCTTCCGTGTTGTTCTTGTATTTATTTTTATTTCTATCCCTTTTCATGTCCGATCTGTCATAATCTTCTTCAACATCGTTTTCTTGGTTTGAGAGAGTTGATTCAAGATCTGCTCGAACCGCGTATTCTCTTTCTCCTTGATTTCGAGTCTCTAATTCAAGAAGTTTTTTTTCATTCGATGATACAAAAATATCTCTTTTTTTCTTTCCAGTCATGCTTTTATTTTCACTAACATTTTTTTTTACATTAAAGTTGAAAAGAAGTAATTTGATCGGTATGACCCACGGTTTACTCGTATATGCATTATAAAATATCAAAAATTTTGAGAAGAACCAAAGTTCCAAATTCGATATGGGACGACTTGGTATTTCTACATTCATTCCCATCCAATCAAAAAAGGTTTTTTTTTGACTGGATGGGTTTCTTTTTTGATGAATCGTAAGATAATAAAAAAAAACCTTCTTATCTGTTTTATCAATTATTTGATAATTATTAGCTCCAGGCTTAATATTTTTATTACTGTCAGTGCCGGTATTGATCCAGGTCTCAATATCGATCTTATTTCTAAGACAAAAATGAAGAATTCTCCAATCAAAATATTTTCTATCCGTATTTTTTTCCATATCTAGAATATCATCTTCTACTAGATAATTATTGATAAGGATATCTGTCAACGTATCCATTTTATGTGTGTTGTAATTATAAGAAATCACTTGGTTATTATTTGCTTGTAATAGCGATCTATATCCATAAATATATGAGGCTTTCTTATCCGTATAATTAATAGATTTAGATGATAAAAGATCATATCTATATTGTTTTTTAAATTTATTTTTTTGATTTGGTAATGAGTCTGCTTCAAATGGTTTTTCATAATGAATTGATGGATTTTTTTCATATGAATTACATTTGGTTAAATCTTTATTTTGAGCCATACGACGTTGATTAATTCTATTTCGCCATTTTTGTGGTACTAATCTAGACCATCTAATCTGAGATAAATCATATTGATAATGACCCTTTAACCAGTTTTTCCATTGATTCATTACGGAATTGCGAAGGTTCTTATGCGTTAATTTGGAAGTAAATATTCCCTGTACTCCAACAAAATAATCCCTTATTTCATTCTTAAGAAAAGGGGACGTTCCATGATATTGAAAAACAGATTTTAACTTATACTTATATAAATTAATAACTTGGCTTTGTGATAATTTGTAAAAGACATATGCTTGTGACAAGTAGGATATGTCACAAAAAATTTGTGAATTCTTATTACTAATATTAGTAATCTTAAAAAGTGACTTTTTTATAGTCGAAATAAAGTGAATTATACTTTGATTTGTTTTATCAATTCTTTTTTGATTTGCTTCATTATTGTAAATGTATTTATTAATCATTTTTTTTGTTGATTCAAGAAAAAGTTGTACATTGATCCTAGGAATATTAATGATACATAGAAAGATATCTATGTAGACCCTTTCAATGAAAACTTTTATAAAATAATGTGATTTACGGATTAATCTAACATTTCTTCTTTTTAATATTTGCCAAATATTTTTTTTTTGTAATTCTAATCTTTTATCATCATAATTAGTTTTGTTAGAACGAATATTTGGAGTTATAAACCCCTTTTTCTTGTCTTTTGTAATTTTTTCTATTTGATTTATGATTGTCTTTGTTCTATCATTCAGATCTTTTATTTTTTTTTCTGTCAGTGAATAGTTTGTCCAATTCATAGATCGAATTGGAATGGACGATTCATAAACCATTCGATTACTATTACGGATTATGGGATCTTTTTTAGTTTCATTTAATTCATATATTTCTCTCAATCCAAATAGCGGAATTGGGTTTATTTTTGAGATTTCTTTTATTTTTTTTTTTAGAAATACAATACTTTGGCTGATCCATTTTTTTGTTTCTTTTGAGACATAAAAAAAAAAATGGGTTCTTTCGTTTAAAACTTTTAGAACTACAAAACGATTCCCTTTTAATTTTATAATTTTTTTTTTTAGTTCTTTAAAAATGGGATCAAAAAATGAAAGTCGTTTTCGGGGAGAACCAAAGGGCAGTTCGGCTTCCATTCCCCAAACTGTTAAAAAGCAAAAATCATTTTTTTTTGTTTTTTTTTTCATTGGATCTTTATGAGGGGATCGTAACTTAGA